TTGACTTCTTGTTTGGTGTTCTTAAAAAGATGATATCTATGGGGGTAGAATCTACGTAATTCTATATTCAATCTTAAAGATACACTCATAATAGAATATTTTATAGAATATAGGATTAATGATATTGAATATCAAAATATTCTTTTGATATAGAATACTATATCATTCTAATAGAGCGGGTAGCGGGAATCGAACCCGCATCGTTAGCTTGGAAGGCTAGGGGTTATAGTAGACGTTGATTCATCATTGTTAACGTCTCTAATTCAAAACCGAACATGAAACTTTGATTTCATTCGGCTCCTTTATGGATGTATGAATAAATATCAAGATTGAAATAAGACCTGAATGAAATCAAAAAATTGTTGAACCATAACATCTATGTCAGCTGTCTCTTTGAATGCATTCAAAGAGATTCGGCTTTCTAGACAATCCCCTCTGGAATATAGAATAGGGTATTCTAACAATATTATCTTAGTTACTTCGTTCTCTATTTCTATTTGATGTAATAGAATCCTTAGGAAAAGCTTTTTTCTTTATACCGAGCTAAAACTAAAAAAAGGTTAATGTTCTTCGGAAACTAAGGACATCCTTATTTAATAGTTAATAGATAAGCTATTTTGCTTTAATCTTTCTTCTTTCTAGAATAAGAATAATAGGGAAAGGTTGCAGATTTAGTTACGATTCGAACTACACTTTTCTATCTTTATCCATGGATCCTTTATCCATATGCATAGTTATTGGGAGTCTTGATCCAATAAAACAAATTGTGTTTCGCTAGTGGATAATCCAATTTTCCAAATTTATCAAAAATTGGAACCTTGGACTCAAATCACGAGAATTTCGATTCTTCCTCGACTCCTTCTTAGTGAATTGATAGGTAAAGGAAAGGATTCAATCCTTTTAAGAAAAAAAGTTTTTGTTCGGAATATGAAGCAAATCCGAGGGACCCCTTAACTCTAAAAGGGATTACTAAAACGAATCCCACTTTTACCACTAAACTATACCCGCTACAATGCCATTATTGTGTATAAATAAATCTTTTGTCGAATAAGAAGGTAATCAGACGTAATCAGAATCAGAATAAGAGATAGAATCCTAAAATAATAATGAAAATGATAGCATAGGTGTGTTTTCGTTTTTTTATTAGACCTAATTGGGTTTATTTCAATAAATTAGTTAAAGAGGACTCCTAATTATTAATAACTCAATAACAAGTTTCTTTCAGTCCAGTACCACTCAGAGGAGGGGGAAGAAAAAAGTAAGAAAATAAAGAATATTACTAATATTCGAATTAGATTATTAATTCGATTCTAATTAATAATTATGATATAATATGATATAATAATAAATCAGGAAATAAAATAGAAGTCAATAATTCAATATCAATAGAAGAATAAAGAAAAAAATGAAACTTTGATTCTAGGATATAGAATAGAATCCAAATTGTCCTTATATTGATATTTCATTCAATAAACAATAAAAAGAATTTTCTTAAACATTTTTTTGTAATATATATGATTTGGTACAAAAAAAGGCCTGGCTAGGTACGAACCAAGCCAGGATAAGAAAATAAACAATATATTTCGACAGAAGAAATCTTTTTTATTTTCTTTCTTTTTTTTGAAAGAATTCTTTCGACCCTTGTTTTTTCAATATATATATAGATAGAATGGGTTTTATCTAATATGAATAGAATTCTAATCTAAAATAGAATCTTAATAAAGATAACGAGAAATAAGGAAAGAGAGGAGTTTTTTTTCTATCTTACTTTTGGAAAGTAAGATTCAAAATTTCAAATTGGGAGAGATGGCTGAGTGGACTAAAGCGTCGGATTGCTAATCCGTTGTATGAGTTTTTCGTACCGAGGGTTCGAATCCCTCTCTTTCCGTTTTTGTTGATGAATTGATATTTGATCTTTTTTTTTTGAAATTCAAAAATGGACAATAAAGTCCTTTTTTTATTCGTCACGTCCGGGATTACGTCCTGGATCATTAGACAGGAATCCAAAGATAAAGAGAGAAACAAAGAATATCACTACTGTGTAAACAAAGAGTTTGAGAGTAAGCATTACACAATCTCCAAGATCATTTTTTGAAAAAAAAAAAAAAAGAGAGAGAATAGATTATCCTTTTTTCTACCCCATATCCTATTTCGACACCAATAAACAAAACGGTTTCTAGAAAAAGAACTCAAAAATGTATTTGCAATAAAAGTCGTTTGATTTCAAAAAAAGATTCGTTCCTATCTCCATTCTTTACTACCTCCTATTGGGAGGCTCAAAAGGGGTTTCACTAAATCAAAGAATGAAATAAATTCAAAAGCAAAGTTTCTAAAAGGAATCAGAATGAGAAAAGAATTCCGATTATCACAATTGTTTGAATCGAGGGTTCATATTCTCAAGTTTCTCGAATAATTATTAGCATTTTCTTTCTCGGATAAATAATGTCTAGTACATTACTCAACATCTTATCGAAAACTTACAGCAGCTTGCCAAACAAAGGCTAATAGAAAAAACAGAAGGGGTATTACTGGCATAATATCTACGATAGGATTTAAAAAAGCGTAGGCCTCTGGCAATTTGACTACTAAAAAACTACTTGAATTCAAATAAAGGTTGAAATGAAAACAGAAGTAGATCAAACTAAAGATATTAAGCATAATAAACATTTTTTTCCTGTATTGAACTTGGAGATAATTTAATTTTGATTGAGTTTTATTGGATATCTGTTAAAACAGAAAAAGAAAACTAAAACAAATCCTTTTTTGAAAACTCACCCAATTGAAAACCGTTTGATTTTCAAAATAAAAGAGAAAAGAGAATAGAAGAAATCGTATTTTAGACAATATTTTAATTAAATTCTATCTAATGATCAATAAATTCATTTTTCCCTCTAGCTCTACGTGTCAAAATCCTAGGAACAATCGATTTTTTGATTGGAATTGACGAACAACCAGTACTAATACTAATGTTTATTAGTATTGATTGAACATAAAGACAAATGGGGCGTGGCCAAGTGGTAAGGCAACGGGTTTTGGTCCCGCTATTCGGAGGTTCGAATCCTTCCGTCCCAGGGAATACCTTTTTCTATTTTATATCTAGAAAGAAAGAATATAGATATTTTGAGAATAACGAAAGATTGTCATAAATGGATCTGAATCAAGTTGTGATTTGGATAACATGGGAACTATAGATTTCAAGAATTGGAAATTCTTTTTCAAACAAATTAACAAGAGATTAACCCCCCCCCACCCCCCGCCCTTCATTCGATCTCTACTCTTAGAGTAGAGTATAGAGTAGTTAATATTATTATTGCTTAAGCTAAAAGAAATTAGTTAGTTGAAAAGCCTTAACCTCTCATATAACTATTATAACGATTAATAATCGAACACATTCATTTCAATACCCGGTCTAATACAAATTCGATGAAATTAAGCAGATGAAATGATAAATAAGTTAGTAAGAAAAAAATGTTATACATTATGTATTTTCTTTGAACCTTATTTTTAAGTATTTGATAAAAATATCAAAATAGAATTTGATATGTATCGAAATGTATGGAATAATAAGTAATTCATGGATCCTATATTTCTATTTGATTCCCCTTTATTTATAATTTAAATTGAGTTTATTTAACTAAGCGTTATTTAATCCGCTCAGTCAGCCGAAACTACTCGTAAAATAAAATCATGAATTTTTGCTTATTTTCTTTTTCAGTATGAACTAAAAGAATAGGAGACTTTACTTTCTATTTTTGTAATTAATGAGGTTGAATTTTAGGATGGCTGATTTTGATGAGTCTATTTGATCATTAGTTTGATTCTATCGAAATGGTGGGTATTTTTTCAATTGTTATTAAAGAACTATTTCATTGAATTTTTTTTTTTCTTTTTTATAAGTATTTGATCCTCTGAAGATGGAATGTGGATTCAATAACAAAAATTTATAAATTCCTACTATTCGATTTTCGAATTTTTATGTTTCGATTTCGGATTGATAAATTGGTCTTTTTTATTTCTAAAGAAAAGAAAAAATAGCATATTGCAATTCAGTCAATAAAATAAAATGAAAAAAGCAAAATTGTTATGAAATCTTATTTTTGCTAGGACTTCGTAAAAAAAGCAGTCATTCATAGAAATTGAAAAAAAAGAAAAAAAAAAAATATCCATTCCTATGGAACAACTGTAACGAACGAACAAATGACTATTCGTGATTCCATAATTGAATCAATTACATACCAGTTCAAACCCGGAGGAATGTTATGGTAAAACTTCGTTTGAAACGATGTGGTAGAAAGCAACGTGCGGCTTGAAAGACGGGATCGTCCGTGGATTCTTATATCCACCATTTGAATTCTAAATGTGCTCTTGGCTCGACATCTTTTGTTCTCTTACACCAGAACCTTGGTTTTTTTTGGATTGTAGTGTAAGATAGTACGTGATGTAGCTCGAGTCGAAACTATTGATTCTTTTCTCAGGGGCAAGGAATCTAGGGTTAGTGCTAATTAATAAGTTTTAATAACTTTGTAAGTATAGTGATTTTTTTTTCGTGTGATACTCTTTTCTATGAATCTTTTATTTTTATAGAAAAAAAGCATAAAAGGGGGCGTGTTGCTGCCATTTTCAAACGATTTTAAGTCACCGAAGTAATGTCTAAACCCAATGATTCACGGTAAAGATAAAGTATCTTGGAACAAGAAAATCCCCCTTTTTTTATTGTCTCGACAACTAGATTAAGAACGAAGGGTCAAAATCGATTTTGTTTTAATGGGGACAAAAAAAGATGGATTAGAGACTACTCAAAAAATGAAATGAATAGGCTTTTCTGATTTTCTTTTGAGCTATTTCATAGTTATCCAACTTGAGTTATGAGAAGAAAAATGTGTGTTTTTTTTTCTATTGATATAAAATCAAAAAATAAATAGAATCAAATAATATTATTATTTTTGAATATTTATTAATACTTAATATTAGTCTAATTTCTTTATGGATCTATTTGACCTTGTATATATATAGGCATCACTTCAATTTCTCGAGCCGTACGAGGCGAAAACTTCGTATACGTTTCTGGGGGGAGTTAGAGTTCGTCTACATCTATCCCAATGAGCTGTTTATCGAATTGTTGCAATCGATGGTCGATCCCGAAGAGAAGGAAAAGATCTGTGTAAAATGGGTTTTTATGATCCTAGAAACAGTCAAACCTATTTAAATATTCCTGCTATTTTATATTTTCTTGAAAAGGGTGCTCAACCTACAGGAACTCTTTTTGATATTTTCAAAAGGGCGGGGGTTTTTTATAAATTTCGTAAGAAATTCAATTAATAAAAAAAAGGAGAAGGGGGAAATTTTTATTTAGTTTTATAACTTTTTTCTAGTAGATCCCCCTCTCCCTCCCTCTTTTTGTTTCTTAACACTTTTTTTGACCGTGTCTTCTTTTTTATATATTGACAAAAGTCTATTGATCAAATATAATTCGATCGTGGATAAACGGATCCATTTACTCGCTTTGTTTTTTACTTAGCTTCAGTCAAAAGATTTTGACTCGATTTTGGATTTCTTTTTTTTGTTTATTTTTATCTGAAAAATATTCTCTTTTTTGACTCTTAAATAAATGGAAATTTATGAAATTAATAATAATTTTAGAATTTCAGAATTGCAAATTTTCGATGGATTTTTTGCTAGTTTGATGTTTTGATTGTGTTGTTCAATTTTATCTCTTTAGTTTTTTATCCAATCAAACATTGCCAATTTTTTGTTCTTCGGGTTGCTAACTCAACGGTAGAGTACTCGGCTTTTAAGTGTGGCTAGCATCTTTTACACACTTCAATGAAGTAAGGGATTCATTCATACCTTTGGTAGACTTTGTAAGACCACGACTGATCCTGAAAGGAATGACTGGAAAAAACAGCATGTCGTATGAATAGAGAATTCTGAGAATGTTTCAGTTTTACTTTAACTGGATCGGTTCTAAAACTTATTTGAATTGGGAGTGCGAAAAAATGAAATTAATTCAGAATCAGAATGTGGTCGAATGAATAAATGGATAGAGTTTTCCGACTTCAATTCAGTTTTTATAAGGAAAAAAAAGAGCAACGAGCTATTGTTCTAAATTTGAATGATTACCCGATCTAATTAGACGTTAAAAATATATTAGTACCCAGTACGGGGGAAGAATTCTCCTTGAGTGCATGATTAGAGTATCTTATCTATTTTCGTTTTTATTAATCAAATAAGTCCTAATTATTAGTTATGTCCTACTCTGGGTTGTACATAAATGTGTAGAAGAAGCAGCATATTGATAAATATATTGATTTTCAAAAATCAAAAGAGCGATTGGTTTGAAAAATAAAGGATTTCTAACCCATCTTGTTTTGTTATCCTAGAAACAAATCTAAACTATTTAGATTGAAAGAGAGGATAGAGAGTCTGTTGATGAGTCTACCTGTCTCCGAGACATCTAGTATTTTCTTACTATAACGCTTTGTTTTAACTGCATCGCACTATATATATCGTTTCATAATCAATAAATGGACTACTTTCTGTTTCTTTTGATTCCAATCCAATTTCCAATGGATCAATTTCAAGGATATTTAGACCTAAATAGATTTTGGCAACACAACTTCCTATACCCACTCCTTTTTCAGGAGTATATTTATACACTTGCTCATCATGTTTTAAAGAGATCAATTAGATCTATTTGGTTAGAAAATGGGGGTTATGACAAAAGAATTAGTTCAATAATTGTTAAACGTTTAATTATTCGAATGTATCAACAGAATCCTTTGATTATTTTGGATACTGATTCTAGACAAAATAGGTTTTTTGCTTACAACAAGAATTTGTATTCGCAAATTCTATCCGAGGCATTTGCAGTCACTGTGGAAATTCCATTTTCTTTTCGATTACTATTTTCCTTAGAAAGGAAAGAGGTAGATCAATTTCGTAATTTACGATCAATTCATTCAATATTTTCTTTTTTAGAGGACAAATTGTCCCATTTAGATTCTGTGTCAAATGTACTAATACCCTATCACATCCATCTAGAGATCTTGGTGCAAACCATACGTTACTGGTTGAAGGATGCCTCTTCTTTGCATTTCTTACGTTTCTTTCTCTATGAGTATTGTAATTGGAATAGGTTTATTCTTCCAAAGAATTGGTTTTTTTCAAAAACCAATCCAAGATTCTTCTTGTTCCTATATAATTTTCATATATGTGAATACGAATCCATCTTTTTTTTTCTTCGTAATCAATCTTTTCATTTACGTTCAACATTTTCTGGATTCTTTTTTCAACGAATATATTTCTTTAGAAAAATACAAAATCTTGTCAAAGTATTTATTCATAATGAATTTCAGGACATCTTGGAGTTATGCAAAGATCCTTTTATGCATTATGTTAGATATCAAGGAAAATCCATTATTTCTTCAAATAATACGCCTATTCTGATTAATAAATGGAAATATTATTTTCTTCATTTATGGCAATATCATTATTCTATGT